ACTACTTCTTCTGTATCGGGGATCGTCGAAATAAGCAAGAATACTATTTCTACGTAAAATCCCATTTATGGGTATTTCAATCGAGATACCAGAACGGGGCATTAGTTCTTTCTCCCGTTCTTGATCATATTGGAATGGGATGATGAATCTATTTCTTCGCCTTTTCGCCAATAAATCAGAATTCTCGTGGAGAATGGCAGGATATAGGAAATTCCAATGACCATTAGATATGATTCGATCAGGTCCTGAATAATCAAGAATCCCCTGCCCTTTTTTACTGGAAGGATCCGAACTAAACAATTTGTGTCTCACTCGATCATTAGTCACTGAGAGGTCAGAAATATATCTCCGTTCGACAGAAAGAGAATGAAGATTCATTTGATCTTGATCCTTGTGGAGCGAAAAAGTGACTATACTGGATCTGCACGGACCTCCTGATAATATCCATAAATGACTTGTTTTTGGTAAGAGATGAACATTACCATATCTATATTCAGGCGCATGGTACACATCGGTACTCCAGTGCATTTCTCCCTCTGAGTCAGAATAAATATGTTTTCGAACCCTCTCTTTAAAATTGAAAGTGGATGTTCCAGCGCGAATCTCAGCAATCACTTGTTCTGATTCTACATATTGATCGTTTTGAACTAAAAGAAAACTTTTTGGTGGAATATTCACATTATGTAGAATATCCTGACTCTCAATAGTTACATACAGGTCTCTATAACATAGAAAAGCAGGATGTCCATGACGTGTACGTGTGGGATGAACCAAATCCTCATTGAATTTTATTTTTCCATTAGAAGGAGCTCGTACATGTTCTGCAGTACCACCTGTAAATACTCCACCGGTATGAAAAGTTCTTAATGTTAGTTGAGTCCCGGGTTCCCCAATTGATTGACCTGCAATAATACCTACTGCTTCTCCCAATTCGACCAGGTCGCCATGAGTGGGACTCCGACCATAACATAATCTACAGATCCAAGATGTACTCCTGCAAATAAAGGGGGTTCGAATATATATTGATTGTGCTCGAAAGGTTATGAATCGATTGACAAGTCCAATACCAATATCTTGATTTCGAGTGGCAATGCATCGTAGACCCATATATATATCGTCTGCTAATACACGACCAATTAGTGTTTGGATCCAAATTTTTTCCGTCATCCCATTTTGAGGACTCACGGAAATACCTCGGATAGTGCCACAATCTGTTCTACGCACAACAATGTGTTGAACTACTTCAACAAGTCTACGCGTGAGGTATCCAGCATCTGATGTTCGTACAGCAGTATCCACAACTCCTTTTCGGGCTCCGTAGCAGGAAATTATATATTCCGTTAAAGAAAGTCCTTCGCGTAAATTGCTTTGAATGGGTAAATCAATCATTTGTCCTTGGGGGTCCGACATTAATCCTCTCATACCTACTAATTGGTGTACCTGAGATGCATTTCCTCTAGCTCCCGAAAAGGACATTATATGGACTGGATTAGAAGGATCAGTCATCCTAAAATTAGGATGCATTTCTTGTCTCAAATATTCACTTGTAGCATACCATATCTCAATGGATTGACGCAATTTTTCTACCGCGTGTACATTCCCATAATGATGGTGCTTTTCTAAAATCAAACTTTGTTGTTCAGCATCTTGGACTAGCCATCCCTTAGAAGGTATTGTTAAAAGATCATCAATTCCTAATGAAATGGATGTAGCAGTGGCTTGCTGGAAACCCAGAGTCTTTACTTGATCCAGGATGTGCGATGTATATGCCATTCCGAAGTGATCTATTAATCTACTAATAAGTCGTTTCATGGCAGTTGCATCTATCACTTTATTGTGAAAAACCAGATCGGCCCGTTCTGCCATAAGTACCTCCATATTCCGCTGAGTAGGATTCGACAATGGGTTTGAGTCAGTGATTTGAAGACTTCCTTTCCTCGATCTTGATTCACGTAGAAATTCAGGAATTATGATACCGGTTGAGCCGTAGAGAACCGAATTCCCACGGTATCACATAATTACTTAGCTTAGGTATCGTATGAGTAGGCCCGACAAAACCCTTGTATGGCTTCTTCTATTTCTCGATAAAAAGAAATATGACCAACAGTTGTTCGAATGTATATACAAAGGATTTCTTTTTTTACACTTCTTACTATTAGATAGTGCCCATAAATCTCATGATAGGTACCCAAAGATTCATATTGAACTTCGATGGGAACTTCTCTTGAGGCAATGACACGTTGATCGAGTCGCCACCGGAGCCACAAAGGACTATCTAAATTGATTCGTTTCTGCCGATAAGCTCCAAGTGCATCATAGGAACTACAAAAATAGGGTTCTTTCTCTTTCGTATACTTATTATCGTCAACCGTTTCATTTTGATAGTTTCTTCGATTACATGGATTATACCTATTTGAACAAATACCTCGACGATTCCCGATCGTTAATATATAGAGTCCAATAAGCATATCTTGAGTTGGTACGGAAATGGGATCTCCAA